TAGTATTGAATTGGGACCAAGAAAAAAATGGTTCTATAGAAGAAGTTCATGCTTCTCTTGTTGAGGTAAGGGCAAATGATCTGATTCAAAATTTCATAAAAATTGAGTTAGTAAAGTCTAGTCTTTCATATGCCGAAAAAAGGTATGATACGGCGGGTTCGGGATTGATCCCCGATAATGGATTAGATTGCACCAATATCAACCCTTTTTTTTCGAAAGTGAAGATTTCAGTAGTTACTCAGCATCAAGCAACTATTGGTACATTGTTGAATCAAAATAAGGCTTTGATAATTTTGTCATCATTCAATTGTTCTCGAGTTGGCCCATGTCCATTCAATGGTTCGAAATATAACATCACGGCAAAAGAATTGAATCCCATAATTCTAATTAGGGATTTGTTGGGTCCCCTAGGTACTATTGTATCTAAAATAGTGAACTTTTATTCAGCTTACTATTTAATAACTCATAATCAGATCTTGGTAAACAAATATTGGATACTTGATAATTTGAAAGCGACTTTCCAAGTACTTGAAGTACTTAAATACTGTTTAATAGATGAAAATAGAAGGATTTATAATCCCAACCCATGCAATACCATCATTTTGAATCCATCCCATTTGAATTGGTGCTTTTTACATCACAATTATTGTGAAGAAACATCCACAATAATTAGCATTGGACAATTTATTTGTGAAAATCTATGTCTAGTTAAATATGGGACACATATAAAAAAATCTGGTCAAATTTTAATTGTTCATGTTGATTGCTTAGTTATAAGATCAGCTAAGCCGTATTTGGCTACTCCAGGAGCGACTGTTCACGGACATTACGGAGAAACCCTTTCTGAAGGAGATACATTAGTTACATTTATATATGAAAAATCCCGATCTGGTGACATAACGCAGGGACTTCCAAAAGTGGAGCAAATCTTAGAAGTGCGTTCGATTGGTTCAATATCGATGAACCTTGAAAGGAGAGTCGAAGGTTGGAACGAACGTATACCAAGAATTCTTGGAATTCCTTGGGGATTCTTAATTGGAGCTGAGCTAACTATAGCCCAAAGCCATATCTCTTTGGTTAATAAGATCCAAAGGGTTTATCGATCTCAAGGGGTGCAGATCCATAATAGACATCTAGAGATTATTGTACGACAAGTAACATCAAAAGTGTTGGTTTCAGAAGACGGAATGTCTAATGTTTTTTCGCCTGGAGAATTAATCGGGTTGCTGCGAGCAGAACGAGCAGGGCGTGCTTTAGACGAAGCGATCTGTTATCGGGCAATTTTATTAGGAATAACGAGGGCATCTCTGAATACTCAAAGCTTCATATCTGAAGCAAGTTTTCAAGAAACTGCTAGAGTTTTAGCAAAAGCTGCTCTACGGGGGCGTATTGATTGGTTGAAGGGTCTGAAAGAAAATGTAGTTCTGGGGGGAATTATCCCTATCGGTACCGGATTTAAAAAATTAGTGCACCGTTCAAGGCAAGACAAAAACATTCATTTTGAAATAAAAAAGAAAAATGTATTCAAGTTGGAAATGAGAGACATTTTGTTACACCATCGAGAATTTTTTTGTTCTTGTAGCCCAAAGAATTTCCATGACACATTAGAAAATTCATTTACGCGATTTCATAATTCCTAAGCAGATATTTTTTCTTTTTCCTTTCTAGTTTTGTTAAGTAAAAAAATGAAGTAAGTAATAAAAAAAAATGAATAGTTCGGACTATGTATCAATGGTCAACCTCATTATAAGGTTCCGTAGGAACAATTAGTTATTTCTAAAAAAAAAAAAGAGAAAGCGCGTGAAAAATGACAAGAAGGTATTGGAACATCCATTTGGAAGAGATGATGGAGTCGGGAGTTCATTTTGATCATGGTACTAAGAAATGGAATCCTAGAATGGTCCCTTACATTTCTGCAAAGCGTAAAGGTATTCATATTACAAATCTTACTAGAACTGCTCGTTTTTTATCAGAAGCCTGTGATTTAGTTTTTGATGCAGCAAGTCGAGGAAAACCTTTTTAATGGTTGAAAAATAAAGCAGCGGATTTAGTAGTCTCAGCTGCAATAAGGGCTCGATGTCATTATGTTAATAAAAAATGGCTCGGTGGTATGTTAACGAATTGGTCCACTACAGAAACGAGACTTCATAAGTTCAGAGACTTAAGAGGAGAACAAAAGATGGGGAAACTCAACCGTCTCCCTAAAAGAGATGCAGCAATGTTGAAGAGAAAATTATCGACTTTGCAAACATATCTGGGTGGGATCAAATATCTGACTGGGTTGTCCGATATTGTAATCATCGTTGATCGGCAAAAGAATATAAAGTTCTTCGAGAATGTGTCATTTTGGGAATTCCAACAATTTGTTTAATCAATACAAATTGTGACCCGGATCTTGCAGATATTTCGATTCCAATCAACGGTGACGTTATAGCTTCAATCCGATTGATTCTTAACAAATTAGTATCCGCAATTTGTGAGGGTCGTTCTAGCTATATAAGAAGTCATTGATTATGATTATGTTATGATTAAAAATAATAAGATTAGTTAATTATTTTGATTTCTTAGATTGGTTACTATTCTTGTCTTGCATTTTTAAAAAGAGATAAAATGGGATATTATGTTATGTGATTTCTTGGTATTTTAAATATATGATTAATGATGAAAGTAGATAAGTTGAAAAAGAGATGGTTGAATCAAAATAATTTTTTTTTTAGTTTGATTTCTGTCAGAGGGCAATATGAATGTTATACCATGTTCCATTAAAACACTCAAAGGATTCTACGATATATCAGGTGTAGAAGTAGGCCAACATTTATATTGGCAAATAGGAGGTTTACAAATTCATGCTCAAGTACTTATCACTTCTTGGGTAGTAATTGCTATCTTATTAGGGTCAGTTATCATAACTGTTCGGAATCCACAAACTATTCCTACCGACGGGCAGAATTTCTTTGAATATGTTCTTGAATTTATTCGAGACTTGAGTAAAACTCAGATTGGAGAAGAATATGGGCCTTGGGTTCCCTTTATTGGAACCATGTTCTTATTTATTTTTGTTTCTAATTGGTCTGGAGCTCTTTTACCTTGGAAAATCATACAGTTACCTCATGGAGAGTTGGCTGCCCCCACGAATGATATAAATACTACTGTTGCTTTAGCTTTACTCACGTCCGTGGCATATTTTTATGCGGGTCTTACCAAAAAAGGATTGGCTTATTTTGGAAAATACATTCAACCAACTCCAATCCTTTTACCAATTAACATCCTAGAAGATTTCACAAAACCTTTATCTCTGAGTTTTCGACTTTTCGGAAATATATTGGCGGATGAATTAGTAGTTGTTGTTCTTGTTTCTTTAGTACCCTCAGTAGTTCCTATCCCTGTCATGTTTCTTGGATTATTTACAAGCGGTATTCAAGCTCTCATTTTTGCAACTTTAGCCGCGGCTTATATAGGGGAATCCATGGAGGGTCATCATTGATTAGTTTTCAAAAGAGTCTTCTTTTTTTAAGCTTACCCCGACTGAGGCAATGCATGGTTCAAGAAAATATACTTGGTTCGGTAACATATACATATATAGATAGAAATAAGAAATCCATATGTATATATGACTAGAGTTCTAAGAGGAAAGATAGACGATATTACGAAGGATGGGTTAGGGAGATCACACTAGATATATGTCTATATGTAATGTCTATAAGTCCAGCTACAGTTCCTGTATATTTTTCGACGAATTATTCTAGAATCTGATTCAATAAAAAATGCGGGTGGTTTCCGTTATGAAAGAAACAAATGTATATGTGATAGTAGATATATATTAGTTATATATAGGGTTTATCCCTATCTATATATATATTTTTTCGAAGTTTTAGTTACTTCGATTCGATATTTTTTAGTGATAAAATAAGTAAGAATTCCTTGGTTGATTGTATCATTAACCATTTTTTTTTGGTGCGAGGAACCTATCATCATGAATCCACTGATTTCTGCCGCTTCCGTTATTGCTGCTGGATTGGCTGTAGGGCTTGCTTCTATTGGACCTGGAGTTGGTCAAGGTACTGCTGCAGGCCAAGCCGTAGAAGGTATTGCGAGACAACCAGAAGCAGAAGGAAAAATAAGAGGCACCTTATTGCTTAGTCTAGCTTTTATGGAAGCTTTAACCATTTATGGGCTCGTTGTGGCATTAGCACTTTTATTTGCAAATCCTTTTGTTTAATTTCATCCTAGAACGAAAATGTAAAAAAGTGCATTACACACTTTTTCTTATTTTATTAATTCGTTGCGGTTTGCTTCTGTGAATTATATCACTACTTTACTCCTACAATTATGTATTTGTTGGAACAATACCCCGGGAAAGACTGATTTGAGGATGACGAATTAGTGGATTTGCTCGCTTTATTCCTTCCCGTCCTTCGGTTAGTACGATGGAATTTTTACTTTCTTTTTAGGAAGTGTTTGAACAGGGGAAATATTTTGCAATTTCTACAAGACCTAGGACCCAACTTAATAAGTATCTTATCGGAAACTTAAAACAAAGAAAAAAATTAAGAAAAAGAAATCGATCAAAAAAGGGCAAGTCAAGTGATACAAAAAGAACTCTGTTCTTTGTTAGTCCTATCTATAAGAGGAGAGCATATGAAAAATGTAACCGATTCTTTCGTTTCCTTAGGCCACTGGCCATCTGCCGGGAGTTTCGGGTTTAATACCGATATTTTAGCAACAAATCTAATAAATCTAAGTGTAGTGCTTGGTGTATTGATTTTTTTTGGAAAGGGAGTGTGTGCGAGTTGTATATTTCAAGAATAGGTTGGACCCAACCGGCTGCACTTTATTTATTTGTGTTATTTATATACATATTTTTTTTTTAGAATAAGATAAATAGGAAAAAAGTGTACAATCTCGACGAATTCCTTCTGAATAAATTAATAAATCATATGTAAGAATCATAGCATTTCGTTCTTTATTGGTAAGTCAACTTTGATTCTCTATCAACCAAT